ATTGGGGTGTGGGGTTATTTTTATTGTTGTTTTTATTGTTGTTTTTATTGTTGTTTTTATTGTTGTTTTTATTGTTGTTTTTATTGTTGTTTTTTGTTTGTTGTTCTTGTCTCTGTTTTATAGTTAAAGTTTGGTGTTTTAGTATGGGGTGTATTTTTATGTATAAAAATATGGGTGTGTGTTGGTGGTGTTTCTAGGGATTTGTTATATAAATGTTTGCCGGCCCCCGCCCGTTAATTTGGATGGGGGAGGTTCTAGGGATTTGTTATATAAATGTTTGCCGCCCCCGCCCGTTAATTTGGATGGGGGAGGTTCTAGGGATTTGTTATATAAATGTTTGCCGCCCCCGCCCGTTAATTTGGATGGGGGGGGTTCTAGGGATTTGTTATATAAATGTTTGTTGTTAGTTTGTTTATTGTGTTTGGATGGTAAGTTGTAGGGTTTTGTCATATGAATTTTGGTCGAACGAATTGTTAACGATAATGAAAACGCGTTGAACGTTTGTTGAATGTTGAATGGGGGTAAAGTGGAGGAAAGTTGAATGTAAATAAACGAATGATAAATGGTTTGGAAAATGTAGGCGATTGTAGTTAGTAATTTTGTTAAATTAACGATGAAAAATGATGTATAAAAAATAAAATGCGTAAATTGAGGTTTTAGGTATGAATCTCTAGTAATTGGAAAATGGAAAAATATGCCCACCAACCATGACACTATTAGCTACTATATAGGTAGCTGGGGGGTCAACCATGAGGGTGGACAAAGTGCATCAGTGCCAAGTTTGCGACGGCTTATCCGACCAACCATGACACTAGGTACATTACAGACAGCCAAGCCGCTCGACGGTCATGTGATGGACATGTCAAGAGGAAGATATCTCCTGCTACGCACTTGAAGGGCTTATTGAAGAGACCCCAAAAAGAAAACAAGCGCAAAAGACGGCCAGATGCCGCGATAACGAGTAGAGGGAGGAGTGTTCAGCCGTCATAGTTGTATCTGTGAAGAGCAAGAAGGACTGAATGGTGCAAGTTATGGCCCTGAAATAGGAACCAGAGGCGCAAAAGAGCAAGTTGGGCGAGGGGTGTAGGGGGAAAGTATGGTCCTGAAGCTGGTAACTGAAAGCAGCACTTACGTTGAGTAGCTCGGTTCTCGTGAGGGTTACGATCAATAGATAACCAGGCTCCCTGGCTTGTGAGTCCGTGAAAGCTGTTGGAGAAGGGTATTTCCTAGGAGGTGGGCGAAACTTATGGACTAGAGGGTTCAGTTATGTACTAGGATAACTCTCGTATACTAGAGTGGGGGTTGGGCGTAGGGAAACAGTCTCGATCTCGGGTGACGCTTGTCTCCGGGCTGGGGTAGGATCACTTGGGTTTATGGTACCTGAAATGGGAATGTGCCTGGTGGTGTGGGGACCCGATTAGCGTTGATATGGGCCATGATATGTGAGTTTAATGAGGACGAGCATTACATGTTATGTGGAATATCCTACATTAATACCATGCCTGATGTGGACATGAATTGTATGCAAAGTAATACATACCCAAATTACCCATGTAAAAACATGGGGGGGATAAAAGGGGGGGGGGGGGGGGGGGCGGGGGGGGGGGGGTTCCTGTAGTTAAATTTTTATAACGACGGCTTTTCGAGCCGTGGATCTTGGAGAAAGGCCGAGCAGGAATTTATGATAAGTTTTGTACTGTTTATAGGTCTATTTTTTGTTCTGGGTGGGCTGGCAGTGGCGTCTAACCCTTCTCCATATTATGGGGTGGTTGGTTTAGTTGTGGCCTCTGTTGCTGGGTGTGGGTGACTGGTGAGTCTAGGGGTTTCTTTTGTTTCTCTGGTACTGGTTATGGTTTATTTAGGGGGTATGCTTGTGGTGTTTGTTTATTCAGTGTCGCTTGCTGCAGATCCTTATCCGGAGTCTTGGGCGAGTTGACGGGTTGTTGGATATGGTTTAGGAATGGGGTTTGTTGTTGTTATTGGGGTTATTGTGGTTGGGTCTTTTGGAATTATTGTGGGAGTGGATACTGTTAATAATGCTGGTCTGTCGGTCATCCGTTCGGATTTTAGTGGAGTGGCTATGCTCTACTCGCGGGGGTCGGGAATGTTTTTAGTTGCTGGTTGAGGCCTGCTGTTAACTCTGTTTGTGGTTCTGGAACTTGTGCGGGGGGTGTCTCGGGGGGCAATTCGGGCGGTTTAGAGGGATGTTCAGAAAGTAGTTTAGTTGAAAATACCAGCTTTGGGAGTTGGTGAAGAAGGTTCGACTCCTTTCTTTCTGATGTGGTGAAACTCTAAGAAGGGGTGTAATCTTCAATCTTTGGCTTACAAGACCAATGTTTTCATAAACTATTAGAGTTTGTTAAAGTTTTAGTATTTTGTTTTCTAGTACGCCTGCGATAGGGAATAGGACTAGAATGATTATGAAGTAGCTGAGTGAGGCTAGTTGTCCGATGATGATGAATGGTTGTTCAACTGGTTGGCTGCCGATTCAGGTTAGGATTAGTACGTTAGTAACTAGTACTCAGAAGAGGATTTGAGATAGAGGGCGGAAGGTTATGGATCGTTGTTTGGAGGTGTGGAGTAGTGGTATTAGGAATAGGACTAGGATGGAGGCGGCTAGGGCCAGTACTCCTCCTAGTTTGTTAGGGATTGATCGGAGGATAGCGTATGCGAATAGGAAATATCATTCGGGTTTGATATGTGGTGGGGTGGCTAGGGGGTTGGCTGGTGTGAAGTTTTCTGGGTCTCCTAGTAGGTTTGGGGAGAATAGGGCTAGGGCTACTAGTGATGTTAGTATTAGGGCAAAGCCTAGAATGTCTTTGATAGAGTAGTATGGGTGGAATGGGATTTTATCGCAGTCTGAGGGAATTCCTAGGGGGTTGTTTGATCCTGTTTCGTGTAGGAAAGTGAGGTGGACTAGTGTTAGTCCTGCGATTACGAATGGTAGTAGGAAGTGTAGGGCAAAGAATCGGGTTAGTGTTGGGTTGTCTACTGAGAATCCGCCTCAAGCTCATTCTACTAGTGTTTGTCCGATGTATGGGATTGCTGAGAATAGGTTTGTGATAACTGTAGCTCCTCAGAATGATATTTGTCCTCAGGGAAGGACGTATCCTACGAAAGCAGTTGCTATTAGGGTTAGTAGGAGGATGACCCCTACATTTCAGGTTTCTTTGTTTAGGTATGAGCCGTAGTATAGTCCTCGGCCGATGTGAAGGTAGATGCAGATAAAGAAGAAGGAGGCTCCGTTTGCGTGTAGGTTTCGGATTAGTCATCCGAATTGCACGTTTCGGCAGATGTGGGCTACAGAGGCGAATGCTAGGGAGGTATCTGCAGTGTAGTGTATTGCTAGTAGTAGGCCTGTGACGATTTGTGTAATTAGGCAGATACCTAGGAGTGATCCAAAGTTTCATCAGGTTGAGATGTTTGATGGGGTTGGTAGGTCGATTAGGGAGTCGTTTACGATTTTTAGGAGAGGGTGGTTTTTACGCAGGTTGAGGGCCATTAATTGGTTCTGTATGTTGATGTAAGTATGATTAGGATTGATAGGGCAAATGTTCCTAGATAGGCTTTGATTTGTCCTGTGTGTAGGGTTGTTAGGGTTTTGGCTGCTATTTGTTGCAGACTTGCCAGGCCTTCTGGGCCTATTATTTTGTATCAGGAGGAATCTACTAGGTGTGTTGCAATATTTTGGCCCCCGCCGAGCAGGGCTATTGCGCTAGGTCGGTGCATTAGGGGGTTGAAGTGTCCTAGCGATGTGGAGAAGTCAGAGAAAGCGTTTCGTTTTGGTTTAATTAGAGTTTGGGTTAGTTTTGAAAGTTCTAGGGCTATGGCAATTCCTAGGACTGTGACTAGGATAGCGGTTAGTTTGATGGATAGTGGCATGGTCATTGGAGGTGTTTTTGTTGGGACGATGTAGGAGGTGATGAGGAATCCTGCTGTAATGCTTCCTAGTGCGAGGCGGGTTAGTGGGCGTAGGATTGCAGGGTTGTTTTCGTTTATTGGAGTTAGTGGGGGGATGCGTACGAATCCGGTTTGGACTATGATGGTTATTCGTGTTGTGTACACTGCGGTGAATGATGTGGCTAGGAGGGTTAGGAGTAGGGCTCAGGCGTTTAGGTATGAGGTGTTGAGGCTTTCGATGATTTGGTCTTTTGAGTAAAATCCGGCTAGGAATGGGGTTCCTATTAGGGCTAGGTTGCCGATAGTTAGGCATGAGGTGGTTGTTGGTAGTATTTTTTGTAGTCCTCCTATTTTTCGGATATCTTGTTCTCCGTTGAGGTTATGGATGATGGATCCAGAGCATAGGAATAGCATGGCCTTGAAGAATGCGTGGGTTGAGATGTGTAGGAATGCTAGTTGTGGGAGATTTAGGCCGATTGTGACTATTATTAGTCCTAGTTGGCTTGATGTGGAGAAGGCGATAATTTTTTTGATGTCGTTTTGGGTTAGGGCGCAGGTGGCAGCGAATAGTGTGGAAATGGCTCCCAGGCATAGGCATAGGGATAGGGCGGTTTGGTTGTTGCTGAACATTGGGTGGGTTCGGATTAGTAGGAAGATTCCGGCTACTACTATGGTGCTTGAGTGCAGTAGGGCTGAAACGGGAGTAGGGCCTTCTATGGCGGCGGGCAGTCATGGGTGTAGGCCAAATTGGGCGGATTTGCCTGTTGCGGCTAGAATTAGTCCTAGGAGAGGTAGTGTTGGGATTTTATCTGGAGATGTGACTTGTTGAATTTCTCATGTGTTTATGGTTGTGGCTAGTCATGCTATACATAGGATTAGTCCGACGTCGCCGACTCGGTTGTACAGTACGGCTTGTAGGGCGGCGGTGTTGGCTTCTGCTCGGCCGTGTCATCAGCTGATTAGGAGGAATGATATGATTCCTACTCCTTCTCATCCAATGAACAGTAGGAATAGGTTGTTGGAGATAATTAGGATTAGTATTGCAATTAGGAAAAGCAGTAGGTAGGTGAAGAATTTTGTGATGTATGGGTCTGAGGCTATGTATCATGTTGCGAATTGTAGGATTGATCATGATACGAATAGGGCGATTGGGAAGAATGTGAGTGAGTAGAAGTCTATTTTTAGGCTTACGGGGATCTTGAAGTTTATGATGAATTTTCATTCTCATAGGGTTACTAGGTTTTCTGTCCCTGAGTGGATGTAGATGGTCATTGGGATAAGGCTTAGTAGGAATGAGGTTTTGACAGTGTTTGTGATGGTGTTTGGGGTGTTTTTGAGGCTATTTGTTAGGAGGGGGAGGATGATTGGTGTGAGCAGGGTTGTTAGGGTTAGTAGTATAAATGTGTTTAGGACTATTGATTGGTCCATTACTTTCACTTGGATTTGCACCAAGATGAGTGGTTCCTAAGACCATTAGATTACTATTATCCTTTGAAAGTAAGGGGGCTGAGGTTTTATACTCAGATGCAAGAATTAGCAGTTCTTGTTGGTTAACCCCCCCTCGGCAGGTAAGAAGGGTTTAACTTCTATTTTTAGAATCACAGTCTAATGTTTTGGTTAAAACTATACTTGCTATATGGGGGCTCCTGAGATTAGTTCTGGTTTCAGGATAAGGAGTATTATAGGGATTACGTGAAGAGCTATGAGGAGGTGCTCTCGTGTGGATGAGTTTTGGATTGATGTGATGTGGGAGGGCAGTGTTCCTCGTTGTGTTATTATGAGCATGTACAGGGTGTATGAGGCAGTTAGTAGGATTGCTGTTCCTGTCAGGATAAGTGTTAGAGAAGATCAGTTGAATAGGGCGATTACAATGGTTAGTTCTGCTATTAGGTTGGTTGTTGGGGGAAGTGCCATGTTTGTGAGGTTGGCTAGGAGTCATCAGATGGCTATCAGTGGTAGGAGCGGTTGTAGTCCTCGTGTCAGTAGTAGGATTCGGCTGTGGGTTCGTTCGTAGTTTGTGTTGGCTAGGCAGAATAGTATTGAGGAAGTCAGGCCGTGGGAGATTATCAGGATTATTGCTCCTGAGAATGCTCATTGGGTTTGGATTATTGTGGCGGCTACTACTAGCCCTATGTGGCTTACAGAGGAGTAGGCGATTAGTGCTTTTAGATCAATTTGTCGGAGGCAAATGGCGCTAGTTATTAGTGCTCCTCATAGTGCTAGGGTGATGAATGGGTAGTGGAGGTTGTTTGATGGTGGGTTTATTAGTATGGTTACTCGTATGATGCCGTATCCTCCAAGTTTTAGTAGTAGGGCGGCTAGTAGCATAGAGCCTGCAATTGGTGCTTCTACGTGGGCTTTAGGTAGTCATAGGTGCAGTCCGTATAGTGGGGCTTTTACTATGAAGGCTAGTAGTAGGGCGGTGCTTGATATTAGTCCTGTTCAGGAGGTAAGTGTTGTTGGGTGTGACAGTTTTAGTATTGGTAGATATAGGGTTCCGATTTGGTTTTGTAGGTGTAGGATAGCGATTAGTAGAGGTAGTGAGCTTGCTAGGGTGTAGAAGAGTAGGTAGATGCCGGCATTCAGTCGTTCTGGTTGGCTACCTCATCGTGTGATTAGGATTAGGGTGGGGATGAGGGTGGCTTCGAATGCGATGTAAAATAGTATTAGTTCTGATGCTGAGAAGGCTAGCAGAATAAAGGGTTGGGCTAGGATTATGGTTGTGAGGAAGATTCGTTTGCGGATGGCAGGTTCTTGTTCTAGGTGGTTTTGGCTTGCTATGATTATTAGGGGGAGGAGTCAGCATGATAGTACTAGTAGGGGTGATGAAATTTGGTCAATTGAGGTTCAGTGAGTTAGGCCTTTGCTGGGGTAATAGGTTGGGACTAGTCACTGTAGGCTGATAGTGGCGATTAGGAAGCTATGTATTGTGGTGTTGGTTCATAGGTATTTGTGGGGTGAGAGGAAAGTCAGTGGTAGGAGTATGATGGTTGGAATAATGATTTTTAGCATTGTAGTAGGTTGAAGTTGTGGAGGTGATCGGATCCGTGGGTGCGGGTAGAGGCGACTAGGAGTGCTAGTCCTGTTCCTGCTTCGCAGGCGGAAAAGGTGAGTATGATGATGGGTAGGATTGTGTGGGATGATGTTTGGGCTTGGATTGGTCATATGGCTAGGGCAACGTATATGGATAGTATTATTCCTTCCAGGCATAGGAGGGCTGAAATTAGGTGTGTTCGGTGGAAGGCTAGTCCTAGGCTCGTTAGGACGAAGGTTGCGTAAAAGCTTAGGTGTAGTAGGGACATAAAGAAAGTTATAGGGTGAGAACTATAATCTGTTGAGTCGAAATCAACTGTCTTGGTTAGACTAACTTTCTGTTATTCTGCTCATTCCAGTCCTCCTTGGGCTCATTCATAGATCAGTCCTAGGGTGAGTAGGAGGATGATGGTGGAGGCTCATGCTAGTGTGGTGGTTGGTTCTTGGAGTTGAATGGCCCATGGTAGTGGTAGTAGTAGGGCAATTTCTAGGTCGAATAGTAGGAATAGGATGGCTACTAGGAAGAATCGTACTGAAAATGGGAGTCGAGCTGATCCTAGGGGATCAAATCCGCATTCGTAGGGGGATAGTTTTTCTGTGTCTGGGTTTATTTGGGCGATTCAGAAATTCAGTGCGGTTAGGATGATGCTGAGGGTTAGAGATAGGGTGATTATGAATAGGATTATGTTTATTACTCTTCTCTGGGTTTAAACCAGATTCTAAGGATTGGAAGTCGATTGTAATTAATATACTAGAAGAGTAAGATCCTCATCAGTAGATGGTTATATAAAGGAATAGTCATACGACGTCTACGAAGTGTCAGTATCAGGCCGCCGCTTCGAAGCCAAAGTGGTGATTGGGAGTGAAGTGGTACTTGATGAGTCGTAGGAGGCATACTAGTAGGAATGTAGTGCCAATGATTACATGGAGGCCGTGGAATCCGGTGGCTACGAAGAATGTTGAGCCGTATACCCCATCGGCGATGGAGAATGGGGCTTCGTAGTATTCCATAGCTTGTAGGGCTGTGAAGTATAGTCCTAGTATAACTGTTAGTGCTAGGGCTTGGATGGCTTGTTTTCGGTTGGCTTCTGTGATGCTGTGGTGGGCTCATGTTACAGTAACTCCGGAGGCTAGTAGGATTGCAGTGTTTAGGAGTGGCACGTCCATTGGGTTTAGGGGTTTAATTCCTACTGGGGGTCATTGTCCTCCTAGTTCTGGGGTGGGGGCTAGGCTGGAGTGGAAGAAGGCTCAGAAGAAGCCGAGGAAGAAGAATGCTTCTGATGTGATGAATAGGACTATTCCGTATCGTAGGCCTTTTTGTACTGTTGGGGTGTGGTGGCCTTGGAATGTGCTTTCTCGTACAATGTCTCGTCATCATTGCAGCATAACTAGGGCGGTAGCTAGCAGTCCGATAATCAGTAGGTTTAGGGAGTGATAGTGGAATCACATAGTTAGGCCTGATGTGGTTAGAAGGGCGGCGGCTGCTCCGAGGATAGGTCATGGGCTGGGATCGACTATATGGTATGAGTGTGCTTGGTGGGTCATTGTGGGTTTAGATGTTTTCTTGGAGGTATAGGCTTAGTAGAAGAACGAATACATAGGCTTGGATTATGGCTACTGCTACCTCCAGAATGGTTAGTAGGAATAGAACTAGCAGGGTTAGTACGGATACTGCTGGTATTGTTGAGGCTAGGGCGATTGTAGCTGTAGAAATTAGTTGGATGAGTAGGTGCCCTGCTGTGAGGTTGGCTGTTAGGCGTACTCCTAGGGCTAGTGGGCGGATGAGCAGGCTTGTTGTTTCAATTAGAATAAGTGCTGGGATTAGGGGTGTTGGAGTTCCTTCTGGTAGTAGATGTCCTAGGGAGATTGATGGTTGGTTTCGTAGGCCTACTAGTAGGGTAGCCAGTCATAGTGGGAATGCTAGTGCTAGGTTTATTGATAGTTGAGTGGTTGGGGTGAATGTGTAGGGGAGTAGGCCGAGTAGGTTGATTAGGAGGAGGAAGATTATTAGGGATGTTAGAATTAGGGCTCATTTGTGGCCTTTTTTGTCTAGCGGCATTATTAGTTGTTTTGTTACTAGGTTGATGAATCATAGTTGTAGGGTTGAAAGTCGGTTAGTTACTCATCGGTTATCTGGGGATGGTAGTAGCAGGGCTGGGAATGTTATCGCGATTAGAACAAGTGGAATTCCTAATAGGGATGGGCTTGAGAATTGGTCGAAGAAACTTAGGTTCATGGTCAGTTTCAGGGTGTGGTAGTGCTTGTTGTGGGTTCTTTGCGGGCTGGTGGATTTGTGGAGGTGAAGGCTAGGATTTTGGGTTGGATGATCATGGAGTATGTTATTCATGAAATGATTATGATAAAAAATCATGGGTTTGGATTTAGTTGAGGCATACCATTAAGGAGGGGGTGTGTTCCTCTTTCTCTAGCTTAAAAGGCTAGCGCTGTTTCATAGCTTCTTAATGATTGAGATGCTAGTAGGGCAGATCAGCTTTCGAAGTTAGCTAGAGGGGCGGATTCTACTACGATTGGTATGAAACTGTGGTTGGCTCCGCAGATTTCTGAGCATTGGCCGTAGAAAATTCCAGGTCGAGTGGCAGTGAATGAAGTTTGGTTGAGACGTCCTGGGATTGCGTCAGTTTTGACACCTAGGCTTGGAACAGCTCATGAGTGGATGACGTCATCAGCAGTAACGATTACTCGTACCGGCGATTCTATTGGTACTACAACGCGATGGTCTACTTCTAGTAGTCGGAAGTGTCCTAGTGGTAGGTCTGCGGTAGGTGTTATGTAGGAGTCGAATGTTAGGTTTTTGAAGTCTGTGTATTCGTAGGATCAGTATCATTGGTGTCCGATAGCTTTTAGGGTTAGGTCTGGTTCATTGATTTCGTCTATTATGTAAAGGATTTGTAGGGATGGTAGAGCTAGTATAATTAGGACAATGGCTGGGAGGATTGTTCATACTAGTTCGATTTCTGGTGCGTCTACTGTGTTGGATGACAGTTTTCCGGTGAGTGTGAGGGTTAGTAGGTATAGTACTAGGCTGCAGATAGCTAGGGCAGTTATTAGGGCGTGGTCGTGGAATTCTACTAGTTCTTCTATGATAGGGGAGGAAGCATCTTGGAAGCCGAATTGTGAGTGGTTGGCCATTTTGAGTGTTGAGGTGTACTGGGGTTTCACCTGTAATTTAGTCTTGACAAGGCTATGTAATTGTTTTACTAACACCTCTGGATAAGAAAGAAGCATAAGTGGTATTAATGCGGTTGGCTTGAAACCAACATATGAGGGTTCGACTCCTTCCTTTCTTGTACTTGAACGAAGGCTGGTTCTTCAAATGTGTGATATGGGGGTGGGCAGCCGTGAATTCATTCAATGTTTGTGCTGACTAGTTCTGGTTGGAAGGCTTTACGTTTGGATGCAAAGGCTTCTCATACAATGAACATTAGCATGATTACGGCTGTTAGGGAGATTAGGGATCCTACTGAGGAGATTGTGTTTCATAGGGTGTATGCATCAGGGTAGTCTGAGTATCGTCGTGGCATTCCAGCAAGCCCTAGGAAGTGTTGTGGGAAGAAGGTTAGGTTTACCCCTACGAACATGACTCCGAATTGTGCTTTGGCTCATGTTGAGTGTAGGGTGTACCCTGTGAATAGTGGGAATCAGTGGGTGAATCCGGCTAGAATTGCAAATACTGCTCCTATGGATAGTACGTAGTGGAAGTGAGCTACTACGTAGTAGGTGTCGTGTAGGGCGATGTCTAGTGAAGAGTTTGCGAGAACAATCCCTGTTAGTCCTCCAATGGTGAATAGGAAGATAAAGCCTAGTGCTCATAGCATTGGGGGGTCTCATTTGATTGTGCCTCCGTGGAGTGTTGCTAGTCAGCTGAATACTTTAATTCCAGTTGGGATGGCGATGATTATAGTAGCTGATGTGAAGTATGCTCGGGTGTCTACGTCCATTCCTACTGTGAACATGTGGTGGGCTCATACGATAAATCCTAGGAATCCAATGGATAGTATTGCTCATACTATTCCTATATATCCGAATGGTTCTTTTTTCCCTGCGTAGTAGGTTACAACGTGAGAGATGATTCCAAATCCTGGTAGGATTAGGATGTAAACTTCTGGGTGTCCAAAGAATCAGAATAGGTGTTGGTATAGTACTGGGTCTCCTCCTCCTGCTGGGTCGAAGAAAGTGGTGTTGAGGTTACGGTCTGTGAGTAGTATTGTAATTCCAGCAGCTAGCACTGGGAGTGATAGGAGGAGTAGTACGGCTGTGATTAGTACGGATCATACGAATAGTGGTGTTTGGTATTGTGATAGGGCTGGTGGTTTTATGTTGATTGCTGTTGTAATGAAGTTGATTGCTCCTAGGATGGAAGAGATACCTGCTAAGTGTAGGGAGAAGATAGCTAGGTCTACTGAGGCTCCGGCATGAGCCAGGTTTCCGGCTAGTGGTGGGTACACGGTTCATCCTGTTCCAGCGCCTGCTTCTACTGTTGAGGAGGCTATTAGTAGCAGGAATGATGGTGGAAGTAGTCAGAAGCTTATGTTGTTTATTCGGGGGAATGCTATGTCTGGGGCCCCAATTATTAGGGGAACTAGTCAGTTTCCGAATCCTCCGATTATGATTGGCATTACTATGAAGAAGATTATTACAAAGGCATGGGCCGTGACGACCACGTTGTAGATTTGGTCGTCTCCCAGTAGGGCTCCGGGTTGGCCTAGTTCTGCTCGAATTAGGAGACTTAGGGCGGTACCCACTATTCCGGCTCATGCGCCGAAGATTAGGTACAGAGTGCCGATATCTTTGTGGTTGGTTGAGAATAGTCATCGGTTGATGAAGGTCACAGGTAAGATGGCTGAGTGTATAAGCGTTAGGCTGTAGTCCTTTTTACAGAGGTTCAATTCCTCTTCTTATCGGCTTTGTAGTGAAATTCATGGTGAGTTGCAAGCTCGCCGATGCGCGTTGATTCGTGCCGAGGCCTTGTAGGCAGAAGCCTGTTGGTTTGGGCATATAGCTGTTAACTATAGTGTCGTGGGATCGAAGCCCATCTGTCTAGAGCTCATTGTAAGGTCCTAGCTTAATTAAAGTGTCTGGGTTGCATTCAGAGGATGCAGGGTAGAGGCCTGCGGATCTTAACAGAAACTAAGAGGGTTTAACTCTTGTTTAAGGCTTTGAAGGCCTTCGGTTTAGGTAATCCTAAGTTTCTTAAATGGTGGCGAAGATTATGGGTGAGATGGGCAGTATCATGGTAGATGCAGTGGCTAGGACAGCGATTGATAGATTGATGGGTTTGGTGCTGTGTCACTGTTTCATGTGGTTTGTAGTGTGGGGTGGTAGGGTAATTGTTGCGCAGTAGGCTAGCCGTAGATAGAAGAATAGGCTTAGTAGAGATAGTAGGGAAATGGTAGTTGCAGCTGGGGCTATGTGTTGGTTAGTTAGTTCTTGGATAATGAGTCATTTGGGGAGGAAGCCTGTTAGGGGTGGGAGGCCGGCGAGTGATATGAGCACTAATAGGAGGATTATGCTGAGTGATGGTGTTTTTGCTCATGTAGTTATTAGAGTGGATAGTTTTAGTGTTTTGATTGAATTGAAGGTCAGGAATACAGTGGCAGTTATTAGGGCATATAGATAGAAGTTAAGTAGGGTTAGTTTGGGGCTGTAGACGATAATAATAGCCATTCAGCCTAGGTGTGAGATGGAAGAGAAGGCTATAATTTTGCGGATTTGTGTTTGGTTTAGGCCTATTCATCCTCCTAGGGCCACGGATAGGATTGCTATGATGGTTATTATTGTAGGATTAAGAGAGTGGGAGGTTATGAATAGTAGGGCGATTGGGGGGAGTTTTATGACTGTTGATAGAATGAGTCCTGTGGTTAGAGGAGAGCCTTGTAGTACTTCTGGGAATCAGAAGTGGAATGGGACTAGTCCTAGTTTTATAGAAAGGGCTGCGGTAAGAACCAGGCATGACAGTGGGTGAGTAAGTTGGGTGATGTCTCACTGTCCGGTGTGTCAGGCGTTGGTTATTCCAGAAAATAGTACTAGGGTAGAAGCAGCTGCTTGAACTAGGAAGTACTTGGTTGCAGCTTCGATTGCTCGTGGGTGGTGGGATTTTGAGATTAGGGGCAGGATAGAGAGTGTGTTGATTTCAAGGCCTGCTCAGGCCATGATTCAGTGATTGCTAGAGATTGTCAGAGTGGTGCCTAGTATTAGGCTAAATACGAAGACCAGCTTTGCTTGGGGGTTCATTAGTAGGGGAAGGGGTTGGACCATCATTTTCGGGGTATGGGCCCGATAGCTTGCTTAGCTTACCCTACTAGAAAATAATACAAGGGAAGTATGGAGGGCTTTGATCCCTTTTGTGTAGGTTCGATTCCTGCTTTTCTAAGGCCTAGGAAATGAGAGGGCTGGTTTACCTCTATGTTCACTTTATCATAGTGACCCTTTGGGCGTTCAGGCACATTTCCTGGGGTTTATTGGTATGGTGGTAGGCCTGCATAGCAGATTGTTATGCTGGTGTGTCACAGACATAGTGCGAGTGTGAGGGGTAGGAAGTTTTTTCATAGAAGATGCATTAGTTGGTCGTATCGGAATCGTGGGTAGGAGGCGCGTACTCATAGGAAGCCTGCAGATAGTAGTAGGACTTTTGTGGCTAGTACAACTGGAAATAGTTCCTGAGGGAGGTGGAGTAGGCTGGGGTTGAAGAACAGGATGGTGGTTAGGGTATTTATCAGTATAATGTTGGCGTATTCGGCTAGGAAAAATAGGGCGAATGGGCCTGCTGCGTATTCTACATTAAACCCAGATACTAGTTCGGATTCTCCCTCTGTTAGATCAAATGGGGCACGGTTTGTTTCAGCTAGGGTTGATACATATCATATTATGGCTAGGGGTCAGCAGGGGAAGATTAGGTAAATATGTTCTTGGGTAACTGCTAGTGTGTTAAGAGTATAGCCGCCGCTGAGAAGGATAACAGATAGTAGGATGATTGCTAGGGTGACTTCATATGAGATGGTTTGTGCTACTGCCCGCAGTGCTCCGATTAGGGCGTATTTAGAGTTGGAGGCTCATCCTGATCATAGAATTGAATATACTGCTAGGCTTGACATGGCTAGTAGGAATAGAATGCCTAGGTTTAGGTCTGCAAGTGAGAATGGAATGGGTAGAGGAGTTCAGATGGAGATTGCCAGGGTTAGAGCCAGTATTGGGGTTATAATAAATAGAATGGGGGAGGAAGTTGATGGGCGAATGGGCTCCTTGATGAATAGTTTTACTCCGTCTGCCAGTGGTTGGAGCAGTCCAAATGGTCCTACTACATTAGGGCCTTTTCGAGCTTGTATGTAGCTTAGGATTTTTCGTTCTACTAGGGTCAGGAAAGCTACTGCGATTAGGATGGGTAGGGCATAGGAGAGGGCTATGATAAAGTTGACTAGGATGGGGAAATTGGCCATGAAGGTTAAAGCTAGGGAGAGGATTTGAACCTCTGAACTAAAGGACTTAAGCCTTTTGCATTTACCGAGCTCTGCTACGCTAGCTTGGTCCTTTTCTAGGACGTGGTTATGGTGTGATAGCCTTTTGTAATTTAGTTGGTTTCATTACTTAAGACGGAGGCTTGCCTGTAGTATTGGCCTCGCTTTTCCTATCCTTTCGTACTGGGAAGAGCTCATCATAGATAGAAACCGACCTGGATTGCTCCGGTCTGAACTCAGATCACGTAGGACTGTTAATCGTTGAACAAACGAACCCTTAGTAGCTGCTGCACCACTAGGATGTCCTGATCCAACATCGAGGTCGTAAACCTCCCCGTCGATACGGACTCTCGGAGGAGATTGCGCTGTTATCCCTGGGGTAGCTTGGTCCATTGATCAATTATATTGGATCTGGTTGCTATTAGCACTTTGAGAGGTTGCTCTTAGTCTAGATGTATGGTCCAATTTTTGGAGGATTTGTTTTTCTCCAAGGTCGCCCCAACCAAAAAATGCAGGCCAGTTGTCCATAGGTGCGTGTACCCGGTGGGTGTGAATGTGTTATGGAGTGGCTGCTGATTTTGAAGTTCCACAGGGTCTTCTCGTCTTATGTTGTTATCCCTGCTTTTGCACAGGGAGATCAATTTCACCGATTGCCTGTAAGAGACAGTTAAGACCTCGTTTAGCCATTCATACTAGTCTCGATTTATGGGACAATTGATTACGCTACCTTTGCACGGTTAGGATACCGCGGCCGTTAAACACTAGGTCACTGGGCAGGCATCACCTTCAATACTTGTTTTCTGGTTTGCTGAAGGCTATGTTTTTGGTAAACAGTCGGGCCTTGACGGGTTTGCCTAGTTCCTTTTACAGGTTTTAATCTTTCTTAGTGGACGCTCCTCTGTCGGGTTAACAATATGCCTGATACTCTGCTTGTTTGATTTATCGTATCTTGGTAGTTTGTTAATAATGTACAGATGTAAGCTTGCGTCGTAGAGGGAGAACCCAGGTTACTCATTCTAGCATTAATTCTCCTATTTAAGTATAGGTTAGCCTGTTAGTGAGGAGGGATTCGCGATGTTCTTGTATTTTTGATATAAGGAGCTTTAACGCACTCTCTGTTGATGGCTGCTTGAGGGCCCACAAGCCTGTTTTGTGTAGTTGTTGCTTATCCGCTCGTAGAGATTGTATTCTTTTTTAAAGGAGCTGTACCCCCTTTAAATAGCCCTTAATTCGCTTCATTAGGGTTCTGTGAGGTTTCCTTGGAGGAGAATTAAGAGTGAACTTAAATTCATTTCACAGGCAACCAGCTATCACCCAGCTCGATTGGCTTTTCACCCCTACTAACAAGTCATCCCACTCTTTTGCAACAGAGACGGGTTCGCTCAATAATAGCTGCTTGTAAGTAGCTCGCTTGGGTTTCGGGATGGCAAACTTAAATTCATTTTGCTTGGTTTTTCTTGCTAGACCATGATGCAAAAGGTACAAGGGCTGATCTTTGCTGTTTATAGCTTGACTTATTTCACTATTATTTCATCTTTCCCTTACGGTACGTGATCTCTATCGCTCCATTGGTGTCTTTTCTATCGCCTATACTGGGACTAGTAAATGTTTTAGTTAAGTTGTGGTGAGTAGCTTTGTTATTCCAGGTCATGTATATTGGGCTAGAGTCTGGCATCAAGACGATCTGATGTTACCAGATATCTTTCAGGTGTAAGCTGAATGCTTTAGGTTAAAGCTACGTCTTGGTGTTCTAAGTACACCTTCCGGTACACTTACCTTGTTACGACTTACCTCATCTTTAGCTTGATAGTTTATTAGGTATAGGTTGTTTGGTCGCTTTTGAGGAGGGTGACGGGCGGTATGTACGTGCCCCAGAGCCGGCTTAAAGAGGGCTCGATTGTCCCACTTTACTGCTAAATCCGCCTTCCAAGGACTATTTCACGTCCTTATGCCGTAATGTTCTAATCTAGAAAATGTAGCCCATTGCCTCCCACCCCATAGGCTATACCTTGACCTGTCGTATTAGTGTGGTTAGACTATTGCGCTCACTGTTGGTCCTTCAGTGTGGGTGAGCTGGCGACGGCGGTATATAGGCTGATTGGCTAGGGATGGTCAGGTATATCGTGGATCATCGATTACAGAACAGGCTCCTCTAGGTGGGTTTGGGACACCGCCAAGTCCTTAGAGTTTTAAGCGTTTATGCTCGTAGTTCTCGGGCGGACGCTCAGGTAGATGTAGAGCATCAAGATTTACGGCCAGGCATAGTGGGGTATCTAATCCCAGTTTGGGCCCTGGCTTTCGTGGATTTCAATTAATCGTTGGACTAAGATCTTCTTTAAAGTTGGCCTTATGGGCATCTTGGGCTTATGACAGCTTAGATGCATTTTAATCTTAGTTACTCGGATATCATGTTACCACCCTTTACGCCGTTATAACGTTAATTTGGGTTTCCTGTATGACCGCGGTGGCTGGCACAGGATTTACCACCCCTAAATTGCTATGACTAAGTCAAGTTTACACTCATTGCTTAATACTAATTACTGCTGAATACCCGTGGGGGTGTGGCAAGTGCGAGGCGTCTTGGGCTACGGTTGTGGTGAGCCTGATACCTGCTCCTATCGACTTATATTAAGGGTGCCTAGGGCGTCTACACTGGATCGCGGATACTTGCATGTATATGTCTAGCAAAAACTAACGGTAAGGTTGGGACTGAGTCTTTTGTCCGTGGGTGTTTGTGGCAGCCGTCTTGACATCTTCAGTGTCATGCTTTGTTGTAAGCTACATGGAC